TTTTGATATCTCCGGATTAATTAAACTATTTTTTCGAAATTGGGTGTGTAAAGGAGAAGCATTCAAAACAGTAGAGTATACAAAAGAACAAACAAAAAGAGAAGAAAAAAAAGAAAAGAACAAAAGAAAGGAAAAAGTGCGAATAGAGATAGCAGAGTCCTGGGATAGTATTCCACTTGCGCAAGTAATAAGAGGTTGTATGTTAATAACTCAATCTATTTTTAGAAAAAGTATTCTATTACCTTTATTAATAATTTCAAAAAATATTGGCCGTATACTCCTATTCCAACTTCCTGAATGGGCTGAGGATTTCCAGGAATGGAATAGAGAGATACATCTTAAATGTACCTATAATGGTGTTCCATTATCCGAAACAGAGTTTCCAAAAAATTGGTTGACAGACGGCATTCAGATAAAAATAATGTTTCCTTTCTGTCTGAAACCTTGGCGCAAATCAAAACTACGATCCTCTCAGAAAGATCTAATGAAAAAGAAAAAAGAAAAAGATGATTTTTGTTTTTTAACAATTTGGGGAATGGAAGCGGAACTTCCTTTTGGTGCGCCCCGAAAACGTCCTTCTTTTTTTAAACCTCTTTTAAAGGAAGTAAAAAAACTAATTGCAAAATGTAAAAAGAAATATTTTCGAGTTCTAACAGTTTTCAAAGAAAAAACAAAATTACTTCGAAACATTTCAAAAGAAATCCAAAAATGGGTTATCGAAGGTATTTTTTTTATAAAAAATATAACAAAAGAACTTTCAAAAGTAAATCCAATTCTATTGTTTAGATTAAGAGAAGTTGAAGTCTCTAAATCGGGCGAACTTAAAGATGAAAAAGATTCCATGATAAGCAATCAGATAATTCACGAATCGTTTAGTCAAATTGCATCTTCGAGTTGGACAAATTCTCCATTGACAGAAAAAAAAACGAAGGATCTGACTGATAGAACAAGTACAATCCAAAATCAAATCGAAAGAATCTCAAAAGAGAAAAAAAAAGTAACTCCAAGAATAAAAAATCTTAGTCCTAAGAAAACAAGTTATAATGCTAAAAGATTTGAAAAATCGCAAATATTAAAAAGAAAAAATCCTCGATTAATCTGTAAATTACCCTCCATTTTAAAAATTTTCATTGAAAAAACCTATACAAATCTATTTTTATCTATCATTAATATTCCCAGAATAAATACAGAACTTTTTCTTAAATTAACGAAAAAAAATTTTGATAAATGGATTTACAATAATGAAAGAAAACAAGCAAAAATTAATACAAAAAAAAAAACTCCAATTTCTTTTATTTCGACTATAAAAAAGCCACTTGATAAGATTAGTAATATTAAAGAAAATTCACGTATTTTTTATGACTTATTCTACATGTCACAAGCCTATGTATTTTACAAATTATCACAAATAAAAATTAGTAACTCGGTAAAATCTGTTGTTCAATATCAAAAAATACCCCCCTTTCTTAAGCCTAAAATAAAGGATTCTTTTGAAAGACAAGGAATGGTTAATTCAAAATTAGCAAATAAGAAACTTCCTGGCTATGAAACGAATCAATGGAAAATTTGGTTAAAAGGGCATTTTCAATACCATTTATCTCAGACCAGATGGTCTATATTAATACCAGAAAAGCGGCGAAATAGAGTTCGCCTGCGTTGTATAGCTCAAAAGGAAAATTTAAACAAGCGGCATTCATATGAAAAAGACCTATTAGCTGGTTCCAAAAAAAAATCTGAAGTAGATTTATTATCTAATGAAAAAGATAATTTTCGAAAATCCTATAGATATAATCTTTTATCATATAAATTTATTAATTATGAAAATAAAACGGAATGCTTTTTTTATAGACCTCCCTTTGACGGAAATAAGAGCCAAGAAATTTCTTATACTTATAACAGGGCTAAAAAAGCCCTTTTTGATATATGGAGAAACATCCCTAGTCCAAACGATCTAGGGCAGGTTGATATTCCATATATGAAAAAACCGGCTGATAGAAAATATTTTGATTGGAAAATTTTTCATTTTTATCTTAGACAAAAAGTCGATATTGAGGCCTGGATCATAATTGATACTAATAGGAATCAAAATGCTCAAATTCGTACTAACAACTCTCAAATAATTTCTAAAAAAGATCTTTTTTATCTTATGATTCCAGAAACCAATTCACTAAACTCCCACAAAGGATTTCTTGATTGGATGGGAATGAATGAAAAAATGCTAAAGCGCCCTATATCAAATCTGGAATTTTGGCTCTTCCCAGAATTTGTATTTCTTTATAAGGCATATAAAATGAAACCTTGGTTTATACCAAGCAAATTACTTCTTTTAAATTTAAGTAGTAAAAAGAAAAAAATTAATGAAAAGAAAAAGATAAATTTGTTGATAGCATCGAATAAAAAGCATCGAACTGAAGAAGAAAAAGAACCCATAAGCCAAGGAGATCGCGAATCCGTTCTCTCACAACAAAAAGATATTGAAGAAATTTATGCAAGCTCGGAAAAGGGGAAAAATAAAAAACAATACAAAAGCAATACAGAAGCAGAACTAGATTTCTTCCTGAAACGTTATTTGCTTTTTCAATTGAGATGGGGTGCAACTTTGAATCAAAGAATGATCAATAATACCAAGGTCTATTGTCTCCTGCTTAGACTGATAGATCCAAGAAAAATTACTATATCCTCCATTCAAAAGAGAGAAATGAGTTTGGATATAATGTTGATTCAAAAGAATTTAACTATCTCAGAATTGATAAAGAAAGGTGTATTGATTGTAGAACCACTCCGGTTGTCTGGCAAAAAAGATGGACAATTTATTATGTATCAAACCATAGGTATTTCGTTGTTTCATAAGAGTAAGCACCAAATTAATCAAAAATATCAAGAACAAAGATATGTTTCTAAGAAAAATTTTGATGAAACTATTTTACCACATCAAAGAATAACCGAAAATAGAGACAAAAAGCATTTTGATTTACTTGTTCCGGAAAATATTTTATCGTTTAAACGTCGTAGAAAAGTGAGAATTCTAATTTGTTTCAGTTCAAAGAATAAAAATTATATAGATAGAAATCCAGTATTTTGGAATGAAAAGAACGTAACAAACATCAGCCAAGTTTCACACGACAATAACCATCTTGATAGAGAAAAAAATAAATTAATGAAATTAAAGCTCTTTCTTTGGCCTAATTATCGATTAGAAGATTTAGCTTGTATGGATCGTTATTGGTTTGATACCAATAATGGCAGTCGTTTCAGTATGTTAAGAATATATCTGTATCCGCAATTGAAATTTTGTAAATAATACACTTTTTTCTATATATCCTATATCATATTTCTATATACCCTATATAATTATATATAGGGTATATAAAAGTAAATAAATATACAGCTCAGATCCTGTATTTTTCTTGTCTCACATCTCATTCTAGTATCCAATATGAAGTGACTATGAATAATATCTCCATTAGATCTTGAAATAAATCAATAGATAGATCTTGAAATAAATCAATAGACGCTTCTGTATTTTAGGTCGAAATTTTTCGATGCGAAAACGTACCAATTCTTTTTTTATTCCTATCTAAATAGAATTTCAAATTCGATTGATTAGTGATTGGTTTGAATTCAGAAAATTAGGAGTTATTTGGATAAAATTATTGTATATATCGCATAGAAATTAATAGCATTATTATTACTGATCAGTAAAATCCATATCTGTATAAGGAAAAAAGGGGAATTTTTTTATGGTAAAAAATTCAGTCATTTCGATTATTTCTCAAAAAGAAAATGAAGAAAATAGAGGGACAGTGGAATTTCAAGTATTCAGTTTCACCACTAAGATAAGGAGGCTTACTTCACATTTGGAATTGCACAAAAAAGACTTTTCATCTCAGAGAGGTTTGCGAAAAATTTTGGGAAAACGTCAACGACTACTAGCCTATTTGTCAAAAAGAAGTAGAGGACGCTATAAAGAATTAATTAATGAGTTGGATATTCGAGAAATAAAAACTCGTTAATTTGAAGCATGATACAATTTGATGAGCTTAGTCGTTTAAATTTTAATGAACTTCTTTTTACTTTCAGAAATGCATGGAAGACTGACTCGGGAAAAACTTATGATTACACCAATTACAAGAAATGACCTCATGATAGTGAATATGGGGCCTCACCACCCATCAATGCATGGTGTTCTTCGACTGATCGTTACTCTCGATGGTGAAGATGTTATTGACTGTGAACCTATATTGGGTTATTTACATAGAGGAATGGAGAAAATTGCGGAAAATCGAACAATTATACAATATTTGCCTTATGTAACACGTTGGGATTATTTAGCTACCATGTTTACAGAAGCAATAACCGTAAATGGACCTGAACAGCTAGGCAATATTCAAGTACCTAAAAGGGCTAGCTATATTAGAACTATTATGCTGGAGTTGAGTCGTATCGCTTCTCATTTGTTATGGCTTGGCCCTTTTATGGCAGATATTGGGGCACAGACCCCCTTTTTCTATATTTTTCGAGAACGAGAATTGATATATGACCTATTCGAAGCTGCTACCGGTATGCGCATGATGCATAATTATTTTCGTATCGGAGGGGTCGCTGCCGATCTACCTTATGGCTGGATAGATAAATGTTTGGATTTTTGCGATTATTTTTTAACTGGGGTTGCTGAATATCAAAAGCTTATTACGCGAAATCCTATTTTTTTAGAACGAGTTGAAGGCGTAGGTATTATTGGCGGAGAAGAAGCACTAAATTGGGGTTTATCGGGGCCAATGCTACGAGCTTCCGGAATACAATGGGATCTTCGTAAAGTTGACCGTTATGAGTGTTATGACGAATTTGATTGGGAAATTCAATGGCAAAAAGAAGGGGATTCATTAGCTCGTTATTTAGTACGAATCAGTGAAATGACAGAATCCATAAAAATAATCCAACAAGCCTTGGAAGGAATTCCAGGGGGGCCCTATGAGAATTTAGAAAGCCGGCGCTTTGAT